GCCTGCCGAATCCTTAAAAAAGGGTTCTTGGGGAAGGTAGGGGCTGTCGCCGCCTGATAGAGGCAGAAGCCGGGGCCACGGGAGCTATCTGTGTGGAGTGTGTCGATTGAAAGAGGAGGGGAGACAACTCAAATGCCGGCGCAAAAATAGAAAGAGTCATGCCGTTCAAAATTTAATTCTTCTAAGACCCATTGCTCGATTTTGCATGCTCTGCTCCCAAAACGCGGAGAGACTTGCGAGGGCAGATCCGGGTTGGTTGGTCCGGAAAGTCATGGGAGAGGCAGGCTAAGTGAAATATAATAATATACTGGTGTTACTATATAATCTTATGAATCACGCACGGCACACTTTCTATATCTCCTCCGTCTACAAGGTGAACAGCTTAGCTTACAGCAGATCGTGTTCGCCACCACACCGGCTGGCTGGTGCATTGGCCTTACCCTAATAGGGCCGAGACGAGAAGTATGACCCTTCGATTAGAACGCCCCATATCTCGTGACACGCGGAACGTGGCATTTACTTTTATAAAGTCCGTATAACTTCTAACCAAAAGATTCATTCTTTATGAATCAAGTACCATTCAAAGAGTGCATTGCCCCTTTGAGTGAAGAAGAGAAGGGCTTTGTATAGAAACCCTTGAGCCGTGTTCGTCGCCCTACTACTACTGGGCTCACCATTATTTCATTTCATTCTATTTATGGATTCAAGCTCAAAAGAACATATATATGGAGCTATGTCGACTTGCGTACGTCTTGTTGACCAAATGATCAGGTATACCGCGCCACGTATCATCCTCTCTTTCTATAGAGGAGAGATAAAGAAAAGGAAAAGATATAGTGATCGTGCCGTAAGACCCTGTTCGTTTCTATTTGACGTTATTTTTCCTCGGTTTTTATTACAGAAGGTAGCTTGTTTACTTAGCGCTTGCGCTAAGGATCTAATCAGAGTCAAACTTGGATTTGAAAAAAGCCTTCCCCTATTAGCCGGAGTACAAGTGTACTCCTTGATCTTTAGTAAAGACGGGTTAAGCCAAAAAACATTTTTTTTTTTTCGAAAAGTCTCAACGTCCTCGTTGAGAGTCGCTCTGCGAGACGTCCAGTAGTCTCTGACTTGGTCTTCGACTCGTAAGTTTCAGCCCGTTCCCAGCTTTTGCCTCGCTCTCAGGTTGGCCCTTCTACTTGACTAAGTAGTATTCCACTCGTGCAGTGGGTGTACGGGCTAGCCCATGGTGCGGTCAGCTATGATATACTCAACTTCTTCTTTATAAAGGTTATCTAAAACATCTGGTGGTGCCCTCGTGGGTCCTCCCTAGGTCGGTCTGGTCTAATTGAAGTCAACTGACTCACATGGAATACGAGGTGAGTTTTCACCGAGCTGATCGCTTGAGTCTATAGGCTACCCCTCCTATCCGCTTCTCTACGAAGTCTACTTTCTTCTTCCTGGGCCGAGCCATTGGGTTGTTTAAGTAGGTTGGGCTAGGTTTGGCTTTTGGAGTTATCTCCAAGAAGAAGGGTCGTCGCTCCCTTCATACGCCTTGCTGCTTCATCTAAGTAGGTTTGGGCTAGATCGTTGCGCTCCTGCCACCTCTTGGCAAAGTAGGCTGATGGGCAAGCCCCCTCCTGCCGCAATGGTGTGGGGCGTCAGAGGCTGTTGCTCCGTCGCCAACTCGAAGGGGCTTAAGTTCGACGCAGAGCTTTTTGGTTGTTAAGTTATAGCAGCACTGAGCAACATCCAACAGCCCCAGTCCTTCTGGTTTGCACTAAAGTGCCTTAAGTAGCCCCCGAAGAGTACGTTTATTCTCTCCGTCTGAGCTTTCAAAGATATACCGACCATAGGTATCTTACCATCGGATACCGACAGTCGTCTTCTAACATTACCGACCTTTAAATATCGGGTTTTCGTCAATTTCACATAAAATAAAAAAAGCTCTTTTCATCATCAGAAACAACCCGGTTTCCGAGACCTCTTTTGCATTGCATTACCATAACGAAAAGAATAAAAAAAGAGAGAGAAATTTCTCTTGTGATTCGGAATGAACCTTTCTCGGTGGAAGAAAGGAATAACGATGGATTTCTATGGAGCATCCAGGAACAAGAAGGTTCGATCGGACGACGAATTCTTACGTGGTCCAAGGAAATCAAAGGTCCGCTTCCACGATTTCATCTATATCGAATCTTAATATCAGAATAGCTTATATAGTCATGATTCAATTCAGATCCACTGCACTTACTTTTGATTGATTTCTCATTTTTCGGATCTGATTGGAACTGATGACTTACGCCTATTTCTTAGGGCGTTTAAAGAGCGTGACTCTACCGCTTAGTTAAAAGGGTCCATTTGATTCAATTCATGAATTAGCCCACTATGAGTTTACTGCATTTGCATTTTTAAATATATTAAATTATAGATTTTTTATGATAATAATTTATATAATAATATAGTATATCATTCGTGTCTCTGTTACAACACGGCGAAACAAAAAGGTTCGAATGAAATCCAATGAGAAAAAATAATAAGAATTTTTAGGCTGTATACCTAATTTTCCTGGGATTGTAGTTCAATCGGTCAGAGCACCGCCCTGTCAAGGCGGAAGCTGCGGGTTCGAGCCCCGTCAGTCCCGACCTAAGATCCGATGAATCGATCAATTCATCTCTCCATTATCTGTGAAAAGGGGGGGTAAAGAGTAGGATATAATTCCCAGCAGGAGGATCCTTCTTTCGTTTCGCATTTATCATCGGACAAATCAAGTCAAGGATCCGAAGGAGAATAACTAGTACCGATTGATGGGGGAGAGTTACTATTACACAAGAAGACTGATAAGATCTATTAAATATCTATAAAATGCTTTTAACGCTCATCCCTTAGCGCAAACACTAAGCAAGTAAACTACCTTCCTTCGCTATTCCTTCCCTCGACCCGGAGAACTAAAGCAGCAATCGGAGGGTTTCTTCCTTTCTTCTGAAGACTACTAGAAGTCTTCTTTCGGCCTTAAAAGTCTAGTTCTTAATCTCCTGAGTTCCCGCGCTTACCATTCCTTATGAAGTAATGGACGTAGCCACTGCTAATAAATTCTTATGCGTTGTTAGCTTCTTCTTTACTCTTCTAATAAGATTTCTTCTTCTGGGCTATTGCCAGTTTATTGAAACTTCTGGATAAACTCCTTCTTTCTTCTTGATGAGTTAGAGTTCCTGTTCTGGAATGATTATTAGCGCCTGTGCTAAGGTAAAATCCAGTATATTTCTTTCCTTCAGTGGACTAATCTAGGTAGACATCTGACTTCTTCGCTGGATTGACTAACCCCTTATATCTTAGGAGAAGCAAAAGAATCTGACGCCGTGAGGGTACGACACTACAAGGCAACGAAGTTAAGAATAAGTTCTTCTGGTAATCAAGGAGCAGCCAAAGGAAGGTACTCTCGGGAAAATCCATGTGAATAAGGAATGAGATCCGCGGAAGGGAGGAATTTAATCTTCTTCTTGAAAGCTGAAGGAAGTGTAAACTGTTCGAACGGCCGGTACTTAGCAACGGAAGTAGGAGGAGATCGAGCTAATCAGTCTATGTTGCTCCCGCTCAGGAAAGAAGACAGGGGCAAGTCGATGAAAGTCAGGTTTTTAACCGATTCAGGATCAACTTCGAATCCAATAGAAGGACTTCTAGGTTCAGACAAGGTTGCTCTGCTTCGCAACCAGTGTTTCAAGTGCCAATCCCAAGCTCTCCAACGGCAGCATTCCAAGCAACCCGCAGCAAAGCGCTTCCTCGAAGGCAAAGTAAGCACCGTAGATAGATATAGTGTAAGCGGGGCGAAGCGGTAAGCAAAGATCAATTGAGAATATAAGGATAGGTTGTAAGCTACGAATCACGAGTTATGGGTTCAACTATTTCTTCTACGTACAGGATTCTATCCCTTCAAACCTGCCAGTGCTCAAGTCAAGTAGAAATAGGGTGGTTAGGGAGGGTCGATCCATCAACGGATCCAACAACAGATCAATCCTCAAGTAATCCACGGAGAAATAAAATAGTATATGACTAAGATCTGTCTTTTGATGCGGGAAAATGAGGCAAAGAAGTCAGTGCAGGCTCTTATGATTAGTAAGAGGAAGGTAAGTTTACGCTCTTACGACCGGAAGCGAAAGATGACTTGACCTTTAGACTTTATCAGAGGAATTATTATCGCTTAGCGCTTGCGCGGAGGAAGGAAAACGAAAGCTCCGAGGAAGACAGAGTAATTCGATCTTTTGGGAATGGGGGATTCAGGTAAGAGTTCATTCCGGCATAACTTGGCGCAAGGAATTTGCTCGTTCCGAGCGAGGTTCGACGTTAGTTGAAGTTGACATTGAGTCGCGCACTTCCTGGAGTGGGGAGTGAATTCATGCGTACCTCAACGCAAGGATTGAATTAGCTCATCTCGAGTTACGTGAGTGAACTTTCGCTTCTTCTTACTTTGGTCGATCAGTCAACCTGCCCTCCCCTTTATCAGTCTTAAGCGAACTCTTTCCCGACTGGCATCTTAGAATAAAGGAATATAAACTCTTCCAGATCCGGAATTTGCAACATCAAGAATAGAAGTAGAAGCATGCTATGCTAGCATAGAATAGAAGTCCCGAGTGAAAACTACTTTCCTTAGGATGAGCTTTTAGGGCACAGTAGAAAGAGCTTATTCGTCGATAACAAGCCTTTCTTCATATCATAAAGGAATAGAACCGGAAAGCTTTGATGCGAGAAAAGTAAGTCCATCCGCACTATAAAGACAGACGGATTCTCTCTCTTCTGCGTATCGCTTTATATAAGCTCCAGTGAACCCAATGCAAGACAGAGGGATCCTATAATAAGACTGACTCCTTCTATTCTCTTTCCCAAAGTGGAATGCTTCTTTTATGCAATTAGCTTCCTGCCAAAACAACTAGTTCGATCCAACCCAGCGGACTTAGAGCCAGAAATGCGTACTTTCTGAATAAGCGTATCATGTTTAAAGAGTTCCAACCTATTCTAAGATTCTAAGAGCAGATTCGCCGTAAACAGATGACTCATTGTCTCTGTAAACCACTGATTCAAGGCCTAGTTGAATTACGGCTATTCTCACTATTCTTTCCATGTCTTTTTTCCTCTCCCTAAAAACGGAATAAAATCCAATCCAGAAAGTAATATCCACAAAGCTGACTGCCGGAAAGCTCTGACTCCCTACTTTCCTGAAACCAAAGCTTTATTCAAGCCAAGCTGACTAAAGCTAAGAGAACCACTTTCCCTCACAGCCTGAATGCATGCTTCCCGCTCCGAACCTGGATGACTTCATTTCCTGTGCCCTATTCACTCTCTTCCTTCTCATTCATTGATCTAAGACAACTCTTGCTTGAAAGGACAGTTGAATTAAGATTAATAAGGTGTTCTATGAGTCCTCAGAAAACAGAACTCCTAGTAGGCCACGAACTCCCTTTCAAGCTTTAACCGACCCGAATCAAATCCAGATGCCTCACCAGATAGTTCTCCTTTCATCTGTCCGATCATTCGACTAAGGCAGCCGATTCTATGCCACTAAAGCTTCATGCCATTGAAGACTGGTCCCGAAAGCGATTAGTAAGCGAACTAGGATCTGCAAGATTCGACTTTGATCCGCCTATGAACCTTGGTTCACGCTCTACGTATCTTATTCTTTCAAGCCCTCTTTCTTCTGTCCGAATTGCTTGCTTCCTTCCCTTCCTTTGCCAAAGAAAGGAATGAACCAAGTGCCATAGCCCCTTCTTTCCTACCTGAATCAAGGAAGCCAAACCCTCGTGCCAAAGAATGCGGAATGGAATGCCTTCAGGGAGAGGAAGAGATGGCCACATACTAAAAGAAGTGGATATATTATCTCCTACATTCCCCTAGCTACCGGCAAAAAGCTAGCTCCATCTAATGGGTGCTAATTCAACATATCTTGCTCTAAACCTCCAGTCAAGTAGCGACATGTTTCCGACTGCCAAGAACCAACAAGACTCATCCAGTCTTTTCTTTCCTTGCTTATCTGTCCTTGCTTTCCAAACCATCTAGCTACTAAGATAGGAAGGGTTCAAAGTCAGCTAGGTTGCAGCTCTTGCTCTATCCTAGGGCTCAGACTCAGGAGATATGGAATATCAACAACAAGCAGAGATTGGCTACTTCATGCCCCGATGAGAAAGAGCTAATTAGGGCTAATTCATTCCATATTCTTATAAACCTATAGAGGACGATGGAAGACAACTAATAATACAAAAAGATGATAGTCCGATAGATAGATGCAATTGAAGAAAGAGTAGGAAAGGTATTTTGCTAATTCATATAAGAAAACAGGAGGGTCTTACTACAATACCTAGACACAATACATATACTACAACTAGAGGAGAAGCGTTCTACCTAACTCTTTATCCTCATTGGACTGAAGGATTTCGCAAAAGAGGAGCTAACCCTACTCATGCTAGCTCCCTATTCCAAGCCTTACTACATGAGGTAGCTTGCTTACTCTTCTCTTGCCTGAGAGTGAGAGATCTTATTTGATATTAGGCATTCGAGCTTGCTCTATCCGACGCTTACCGACAAGAGAGAGAGAAAGAGCTCTTAGTCGCTCGTCGCTTACCGACAACATGAGCTCCAGAACCACAAGGATTATCCTCAAGCCAGTTCATAAGATTCGGGGGGAGATAATTAATCCAAGAGCTTGTTGACTGTGCTGATTTAAGCCTTTTTTTTTATTCTTTTTTCAGGGGCCAAGTGCTGGACGTCTATAGCCTGGCTCCAGAGTGTCCTGAGCGTCATCAGGTTAACTGAAAACCCACAGGGTCAATCAAGCTGGATGCGGTTAACTTTTGCACCATCACTTGTGCCTGCGACATACAGGGGCCTGTTGTGCTCTGTAGTCCCCTGTAGTTGATCTATTTCGCAGAAAGTGAATACATGAGAAAGACTAGAGACCCAGCTGGTAAATGATGGCCGGGTTTACTTGCTTGGAGAAGGTTTCAATTGACTACATGAGGAAATTGAATGCCCAAAACCCTCACACGCCTTACACCTTGTAGGAGTCCACTCAAATTCAGCGTGAATGGTAATCCAATTCCCATCCGCACACTCATCGGATTCTTTTATTGGATGCAGTAAACGAAACTTATCAACATGCTAGGCGACCGCACTAGCTATATAACTCAGACCGGTAGAAGTTCAAAACTCTAGGGGAACATGAAAGAGTATAACCCGTCTTCCACTCTTCTTTCTTTTGATTTGACTTCTTTCCGGGCGAAAACGGATAATTTGATAGAATCCCGTCAATCTTTCGAAAGGGAAGTGCATGGGAGTGGGATGGAACTGGCGATGCACCGAATCTTTCAGAAGAGAGGACGTAGAAGGGCAGATCTGGGGAATCCGTATGGAATCCAATCCAGTGAAGGAGGTCAAGAGAAGAGGGCTAGTGATCATCCTATCTCTGAAGTAGTCGGCTTTTTTTCAACGAATTTCTTCATTCTTTCAGCCCTTCTATTGTATTGAATCTACTCTGATCTGGATTCCATTCTCGTCTTTGCAAGCGGAAGGACAGATCTCGAATTCTGAACTTGATGAACTGCTTTCGCCCCCTTACCTGTGTATCCCGGCTACCCTGCATCAGGACTACCAGCACCGCCAGCTGCAGAAGGAATTTGAGTAGCAGTAGCGGATCGAGATGCAGTCCCTCTTCAAGAGCTCTTACGCTAAAGGGTGTTTTCTAAGTAGCCAAGGAAGGGAGTAAGAAGGGGTCAACCAACCATGAATAGGGTTTTCTCGTCGTACTGACACCTCGCTGGTACCGAGGACAAAGGCGTGCTGAAAGAAACAAATGGCTTTCCGGAACCCTCTTCTAGCCATGGAGAGTGCCCTGTAAGCCAGTAATTGGAATACTTTTTCTAGGGCCAGTTAGAGATTTTCTTTCTAGTTAGATCAGTTCTGGAAGTGAGCAAGCAAGCTAGACACGAAAACTAAGGATAGACGCACTGGGATAGCAAGCAAGTTTGTTGAAAGAGGGGCAGATCACTCCTAAAAGCAGCCTATACGATACCACCATTTTGCCAAGAGGATCGGTAACGATGAACATTTGTTCCCATCAAATGAAACTTCCTTCCTGCTTAAGGCACTAGTTCGGATGGAAACCCTGCTCAGGCGGGTGGCCTAGCTAACAAAGCTATCCCTCAGAATCATAAATAGCAGCATTCCTTTCTTTTCTTGCCTTTGAGTTGATTACCGCCCTTTTTTATTCTTGCTTTTGTGGCGTGCTTTCGCACATAAGATAAAAGGTTGCTTTTAGCTGAAAAGATTGAGCCGCCCCCTACCCTAAGTCATTGCATTGATAAAGATGAGTGCCCTGGTTCCGGATGTCTTGCTTTGAATAAAACTAGTTGATGAACCAAGCACTGGAGGAGACTTTACTTCTGATCCTAGTTTTATTTTCTATGGCTATGAACGGTAGAGGAATAAAGAGACTAAAGAGAGTATCCTTTTGCTCCCCCTCTCCCTTAAAGCGGAGTTCCATCTAATAATAAACTGTATGGGCTCCGATCGAGATATGCCTTCTCGGACAAAGGAACCTAAGAAACTACTATGTTCAAGCCCTCCTCGGTGGGGGTAGCTGTTGAAGTGACTGATTCTGAAAGAGAACCCTAAAAAGGGAAGGGCGCAGATCGACCAGTTGGCAGAGAATTGGTAGGAAAGGGCTGCAGCCGGGGGAATTTTAGTACTTTTGGCTGGTTCTTTTTAGTGCCCACAACTATTCTCAAGATAGAATGTATCAGGCAGGAGCATGTTGTTCGCTGTTTGCATCTCTTGTTCGAATGCCAGTGAGGCCTTCTAATACCCCTCGTGATGAATCCAAAACGGATTAGAAATATCTACGTCTATCAAAGTGAGTTCAGTTTTATTTCGAATTTCTGAATAGTATACCCGCATTTCGGCTAAATAGCTAGAGGAATACCAGTTGCGGGGTCTACTCCTGGTGTTAGAGCACCCACTAGCGCCACGGAACCCCCTCTTCTGCTGCTGTCTGTGAAGAAAGAGGCTAAGCCAAACAGATCCTAGGTAGCTGGATTTGATTGTATTGCTATTCCATTGCCTTTTAAGCTATTGTTTTGGACTTTCTGTGTCTGACTCATAACAATCTTAAACTAAAGATTTAAAGCCCCTGGCTGGTCTCTGATCGAATCCATCTTTCTATTGATCGAATGAGTAACCTACCACTATCAAACACCTCCTTTCCTCAGGTCAAAAAAGGAGCTAGAAAGCTCTCATCCTTCGGAAGCGTAAAGGGAATCGGAGACAGCCAAAGGCCTTTTTCAGTTTAATGTCTTGACTCCCGTGGTAAAGCCCCTGAACGAGCTTTCTAGATAGCTTCTATGCCATTCTGTTGAAAACTAATATCCAGGAGGTAACTTAATTGGAGAATTTAGGTCTCTGCTAGCCCAGCTCTCTTGTCCCAATGATAGGGCGGAGCCGGAGAAAGCTCCCCGAAAAAGACGGATTCCGCTCTGCGGTTGATGAGGAATAGCAGTCACGACCTCGAGTTGTCTCTACTGATGTGGGTCATCGCGGTGATAGGACCGATTCTTTTATCCTTCTGCGCTACAACGAGACTCCTTCCCTCTTGGCATTCCCGATCTGGCTTTTGCATTAGTAACTCTTTAATATACGGACATTAAAGTAAGTATAACATATAATTAGTACCAAATCGTAAGACTAGGCTATATTCTAATTCACTTATTACACACTCAGCTCGGCGAACTCATCCAGAAGAGAAGAAAAAAGAGAGCGATCTACTGGCTTAGCTCGAGAAAGCACTGGCTGAGCTCTTCCTTTCGCCTAGTTCAATAATAAAATACCTCGATATTATTCATCCAACCAAAGAAAGCAAACGAAACCTGCCTACTCATATTCGGATATGTTTAGCAATCTAAAGAAAGATGCTCTTGAAAGCTCCTCTGAATACCAAAAGGTTTCCCCGTTCGGCCAAAGGCGAGGAAAGAAGGCTCCAGATAGCTAGATTCATTGTATGGCCGGGCATTTCTACACTTAGCGTTAGCGGAGGAGATGTAAAGGCATCCCATCTAAAGCTTTATGCATAGCTTTTAGCTTCTCCAGCAAAAGACTAGTATCCTATGGCAGCTCATCCCGAAGAATCAAAATAGAGGTCTGCCTTGGCATTTCACTTCCCAAAGTAAGTAGGCGAACCACTTTACGCTTTCTATTTAGAAGAAATTCCAATGCTTATACAGCTCAACGGGAGCTTCAAACCGAGGTGGGTAATTCGAAGATGCTATTGACTCAGACTTTGCATCCGCTAAATCCAATAACGGGGAAGGTTACTCACTTAGTGCAAAGCACGGAGGTTCTGGAAGAAGTGTGGTTACATACTTAAATTCCACTTTTTAACCTAAAAAAGACTTTAAAAAGGACGTTTGGGACCCGAAGCAACAAACGCCTTACCAGGGATATATTCTCAAACTAACAGCTTCAAGATAAAGGGGATGCGCTCTCGGATGAAGAACTTGAGGCAACGGCCAGAGGTAGTTGACTAGCTTGGAGATAGGCAGAGGCAGCTTGTTTACTACTTAGTGATTCCAGGGCCGAAAACCTCGCTCTTGAAGTGAGTCCTCTTCCTTTAGTGGGAGGAAGAGTTATAGTTCAAGCTACCTGAGCTAACTGCTTTTCACTCGAATTCAACTTCACTGCTCTTAGAGCGAGAAGAGGAAAACCCCTCTCTCGAATGAAGAGGAGGGCAGCTTCGGCGGGACCTAATTCAGGAGCAAAGGTGGAAAGGGAAAGACTTACTACGTTCATGCTCCGCCCCCGTGGTTCACTCACTCTCTTTCAGCGCTTTCTTCAAGCAATGATGCGATGATAAAACGCGGAGAAATAGAAACAAAAAAACAAGCAAGACACTCTAAGAACAAACAGTCTTTGTAAGTTTCGCCTACATATAAAAAAAAGGAATAGGCATTGAAGAGAGTCAGCATAGAAAGACAATCAGAAAGAAGATAAGCATTTGGCATACACTTTTGGCAAAGAAATGTAACATCCACCCCTCCCCTTAACCACACGGTCTCGTGCATATCAAATCACTCGGGTACAGAGAGACGGAGGCGGGGAGGTAACCATTCGCTCGCCATGTGGAATTACTGTTCTTTCTTTAAGAGCCCTTTCCTTTTCGTTTCTCTCAACATAAGAAATTTCATAGGAAATAAATCAGTGACAGCCCCGTATACTATGCAAAGGCAAAAAGTACGAAGTACGAGAAGGGGCAAGGGTCTGTCTTGGGTTCAATTCCCAAAGCTCCTATGTGGCGAAGTCATAAAATCGAAAATTAGTTGTCAGAGTTACCGTGCAAAATAATTTAATTCCAATCTACGATGACGGTGCAAAATCCGTGAGTCCCGAGGCTGCTACAATGAAAAAAATCGTAGGTATTCTTTCGGGTTGCCCGTTCGGAGGATCAGTGGGAACAAATAGCCACGCATATGGCTGAATGGATTTCTCCTGATTCGACCTGTAATGAGCTCTCATTAAAAAAGGTTTTAGGACGGCTGGAAAATGCGACAGATGAGGAGTTTAATAGGGAACTCAGGCTTACAATTTTGGAATAATACGTCTGGAAATGCATTTAAAAGGAAATGCATTTTTGCATTCCGATCTATAAAAAAGCGAGTAAGTAAACTGCCGCCGCATGCTATCCATGAAAATAGACTACTACCAGCGGAAGGGCCGCTTTTTCTTCTTCGAATGATTCTGTTTTTTCCGTTAGAGGATATTCTGATGGAACTGGTGCCAATGATTGATAACATCGTAGAGTAGAGCAAGCTTTCCCCTTTTTATATTCGTATAGAAATTTTAGGACATTCCGGTACGAGGTTGTCATTGCAGCATATGCCTCCACGGGCTCAAAGTGACAGGTATTTCATGGGCTATCCGCTCGGGTCTGAAATTAGGGCTTTTTCGTTTTGCAGGTGTCGTATGACCCAAAAAAGTCTTTATATTAGCAGCCCCAACCATTACAACATAGGGGCTCGGAAGTTTCGTTTAGACCCGTTCCAAGGACATTATCTTTAATCTTCCTCCCTTCAACAAAAGCAGACTCGGCGGGATCGAATGCTTTCCCGGTCGAGGTTCAGTACATCCGGGTTCTCAGCTCGATTTTCTCTCTGTATCCACCTTTAGTCGGTATTCAGGGTTCCATTCTTGATGTATCTACTATTTAAGTTCCTTCTGATCTATCTACTGTAGGTTCAATCCCCGGTCATTCTATCTTTAGTGAGGGGACGAGTCATCTTGCTCGACATCATGGGATCGCGCTTTCATTAACGGGCTGCTTACTCCGAATTGGGATATATAATTAGCCCAAGCAAGACAAGGCAAATTGAGGTGCGGTGACGCGAAGATCGGTACTTTTTTTCTTCCTTTCCTTATTGTGTGCCTTTTCGGGTCTTCTTGGTCAAGCTGACTGACTGGCGTGCTAATGAGGCCTTGGAAGAGCGAAGACTTTCTGACTGGCTAATCTTATGATTGATGGTTCCGATGGACAATACGACTTGGAATTCCCATCAGAAGCTAAGAACGGTAAGCCGTCAGGTCAAAGTACGTATTTGAGGATTGCCTCTCCATGACAGATGGCTTCCTCCTCATTTTCCAATAACAAATTCAAATAGGCTTGACCCTCCCAAACCGATTGTTATTTTATCGTTTTCGTATCTTGCTTTCTTGCAGTCTGGAATTGTTATTGAACTGGTTTAATCTGGTATTGTTAGTAGGAAGTGGTGATAGATAGCAGGAGGCTTACTTACCCGATTCCTTTCTGATGGCGGTCCAAAGAGGAGCTAGCAGAACAATCGACACAAGAGAGGAGAGGAGAGGGTAACGAAGTAGCTCGACTGAAAGGAGAGGGCAAACTATCTCAAGGAGACGACCAAAGGAAGAGCCCCTGCAAGAAAGGCAAAAAGTGCAGAACTGAATGATCAAACTGATGCTTCTACGCAGAAGAAGAGAGAGAGAGAAGGCACGAAAGCTGGCCGAGAAGAGAGGCCCGACCATGGATAGGCGTAACCTTTGGCATGAGATTTATCAACTAAGCCTGGCTATTTGCACCCCTTGGCTTAAGGTGGCGGTAAGCTTACCCACTCCGTTGTCTTAGCATGAATAATTCTTGATTCAGCTCCAGACCGGAATTAGACCTACTCTCGTTCATAAGGGTAGCCTCCTTTGTTAAACTACCCTGGCTTAACTTGGAAAGCTTCCAGGGCATCTCTAACGCGCTATGCTGCGACTGTAGCTAAAGCGAGTGCTTACCTTTCCGCTGGAACCTTCTCCCGGTTTTTGTTTACGAGAATAAAGATAAGTGTGTACGATACCGCTTTCAAGCTCAAGCTTCTCGGGCGGCAGAGTTCTTCCGCAAATCTATATATCTTCCTTCTGTCTGTTCATCAAAATCAATATCTGTCCGATTGCGCTGTGGATTCAAAAAATATATAAAAAAGAAACTTTTTAAACATGCTTCACTTTTCTTTTTAAAGAAGTAAAGCGGGTATCGAAGCAAGGGAAATCCAAAAACGGAGGAGACGGTTTCGAGTAATCCCATGGGTAATCAATAGACCAAAGACACTTTGTTGAAAGCCGGTCTCCAGTAGTGTTTGCACATGCATTTCCTCAACTAGAAAACTATCAATCCACTCTCATTCATGCATCAGGCTTGTGGTAGGCCTCTATGGGATCAGTTCCATTCGTAGCTAGTAGAAATGCAATTTTTGACTCTTGCGTCTTCTATTCGTGCTTCTTCACCTTTTCACTCTTACTAAAAAAGCTAAAAGGGTGCTCCGGTTGATCCCCAAGCGTTTGATCTCGTACAGTCCGTCGCTTCTTTTGGGGTGGCAGCCAGCGCGGATACTTTTTTATTTTATAAGATAAGATCGAGTGACTTCCCCGCGTATAGTATAAAGGGAGGTAGCAATGGAATCCGGGCAGCCCCTACCAAAAAAAATGAAAGAGTGTTGTGTGAGTACCAAGAGTTGTATATCCAAGTACAGATGCTATGGAAGCAGCATAGCTAGTTGGTTTACCATAACTATTAAGGGCTGCTAGGTGAATCCCTAAAGTAGATTAGTTCGATCAGCAACACCTGTCTCCGCAGCACCAGGACCAATACAATACCTCGTTTTTACCCAGAACCTGTCTCTGCAGCATTGGAACCAAGATCGGGCTTGGCATAGTTGCAGTACGAGTTTCCCGGTCTATTTAACTAACTGAAGCTAGCCGGGATCGAGAGCTTTCTTATCATGCGGCTCTTGGATCAAAAAGAGGCTACTGGACCAAGGCTTAAACTGCCGGGCACGGACGAGCTAGCTGGGCGAAGGGATTCAGAAGACCGAGTCAAGCGACTAAAGCGACTACCATACATAGAGCTGGAAGCTGCACTAGTGGACGAAGAAGTAACTAAAGCCTGAACTGGATGTGGAAACGAAACTGTACAGGAAGAAGAATCGCCCTACTTTATTACATTACGGCCTTTCCCTCTTGGAATGAGCATAGCACTGTAACCCCTCTAAAGAGGAAGAGAGTGTAATGCAGTTGTAGCCTTTTCATTATTATATTCTTTAGGATTCCTCGAAAGAAGCGCGGCTTTTCGTGATATAAAAACTCTCCCCGGTTAGGGAGGCTTTCGGTCTTTCGGTTAAGCTGTTAGTACTTATAGTCAATGTTTCTAATCTGGATGAGTGAAACAAGGGATCAAAGCGTCGAGGCGCGAAGTCTTTAAGATCGGATGCAATTCTGAAGCTGGTACATGCTGCACTGGTCCATGTTTCTGGCAGGCCTGGAATCTCTTAGCATATTAAAAGAAATCGGACAAGATGGTTGGCCAGTAATGGCCATGCCTTCTGATCAGCCAACGCATTTTATGCCCTGCTTGATGTGATCCACATACTATACTCCATCATGGACTTGAAACATAATTTTTTCGGCTTCTTGCTCACTCACACACCTGAGGAGCAGTCCGTCCTTTCCACGCCGATACAATATCCCGAAAATCAAAGCATAATTCAAAGCTTGTTGTTTTACTGACCTGGGCCCTGGGTCGAACCAAGCTTAAAAGGCTCTATAACGGCCTCCTTTAACCACGAGGAATGTTGATGAAGATCTTGATTCGAAGTGCTTTAGTGAAATTCACATCTCGGGAATACTTTTCGATACGAGCTACTGTACTCTTCTCTGATCTACGACCTTCACTATTAGTTTCTAGTAAGTAAGTCTCCTTATGCTACCCAGAAGCTCTTAACTCCCTCCTGATTATCGTTGTTAGTTTTACCTAGGAAAAAGCTGCACTAATGGGATAGTAATCTTAAAGATATTATGCTACCCTCTCTTCTTCGAGTAGAGCTACTTCTATTACCTGGGGGGAACTCCTTCTTAACGACCTCTTCGCCCTCTTGAAGTAAGCCTTCTCTAAGCCCTCCAGATGCTAGACAGATTCCTTCTCTTTCTCTCTACGGGATAGGATTGAACTTGATGGCTCGACCACCGGTAAAGTAAGACTATCAAGCTTTCCCACAGGGATAGGAGAAAGAAGAAGGAAGGAGCGGGTGGGCGGAACCGAGCTTTACTTACTATTAGTGAAGGGCGTAGAGACCGCTTTAGGCTAGCTTATGGGTTACTTATGGGAGTGCTCTCTCAAGAATTAATCAGGAGTCGTTCGCACATAGCCTGTTTAGCTTGAACTTCCTGCTTGAGAACTCGTTAGTCGTTCGCTAAGCTTCCTGGGACGCTGGTCGAGCTACTTTCCTCTTCCTCTCCCTTTGGTCTTGCTTTTAAGTCTTCCTTATGCAGGTTATGAATTCAAGCCTCAGAAGACTTGGCAGAGCAGGAATCAGCAGAACCGGATGAACCCTCAAAAGACTTGGCAGAGCAGGAATCAGCCCCTGTCGGCTAAGGCTTGTTGCCAAGGTCGAGTATGAGGGGGGCTCTGCCCTCCTTTGGCCTTTGGCGGTTGCAAATCCATCTTGTCTTTAACTGACTTGGTTTTGGGAGCCCCATCTTTGTGGTGACAGACTTCTTTTACACTTATCAATGCGAAATATAATCAAAATAGATCAGCGGCAGATGCCAATTCTCAGGATTGAAAGTAGCTAAATCCGCTATAGGGCAGAACTCCAGATCTACGAATAGAAGCGGGCAAGCACCTTTAACAAGCAAGTAGCTAGCTTCCAACTTACTTAACAGCAAGGAATTCCAAAGCTGCTTAACTAAAAGGTCAATCAAAACGAGGGTCCGGAGGAGAATCATAAAAGCGGGAGTTGAGTATGGCTTCGAATGAGCCCGCATTCCAGATAGAAATTCCCGACCTATTGTTTTTCTGGAAAGACGTCCCTCGCGCTGGAGAGCACGGTCGTTAACTGCCTCTCCGCTTCCCCCGTGCTTGTACTTGCAACAGCGAAGAAAGCAGACCCATTAAGTGACTCCTGAAGACTAAAAGAATGGATTGATGGTTGAACTTGACTCGAACACGTGTTTACCATTTCGTAATCGTTGATAAACCCGGTTGAAGAATCGCATTCTGCAGTTGACTAAAAATGTGGAATCGGTTATGATAGCCTTTCTATTTATGCGGGTTGGTGGATAAGCCCTTTCCCCTAATTAGTAAGTCCGCGGGGAGATAATTCCACATTTGGAAGTGAGGGAAGGGTTGAATGCGTTATATCATGCTCTTCATCCCTTTGATCGAAAGCCAATTCTTGCCGTCCTACACCCCCAGTCATTAACCAGGTCTGCATCAAGATAGATTCGGTTTTCTCTCTTTCAAAACCTTTGGCGGTACTAATCGTCACCTCACTCTTTCTTCTTTTTTTCGGTATGCGGTATGCCGCTCCACAAGCAAGGAGCATCCAGCCTAGATTTATCTGTCTTGATGGATTTCCTGGATTGCCTGGAACTGAGAAAGACTATAAAAAAGCCCTCATAAAGTGCCTTTTTTCTACCGCTGCGCCTTACTCTTTGCATTCAAATCTGTAGCTGGACGATTAGATGGATGCAAAAGGGCGACGTCGAGGCATGTGCGAGAAGCTCTATTTCAAAGCTTAGGCGGTCAACCCTCGAAAGGAGGAAGTCTAGGAAGCCACTCACGGCTCTTAGCATGCTGTTTTCTTACTCGACTCGATAGTGGTGGGAATGCAAAGACATCCTAAACCAGCTTCCCGGTAGACCCTATTTCCATTTCGTCGAGAAAGAACTATTCTATGACAGCTCAAGTGAAGAAGGTGTAGGAGCAGAAGTAGCTCGATCATAGGCCTCAAGTGGTTATAGATCGGAACAATTAGGGCTTTCCCCTTCGGAGTTAGATACTACTTACTTAGGCGATTAACCAGATGCAGCTCACGCAGATCTTGCTGTGCGTATGAAAGCTCAAATTGATGGAGGTCTCAACTTAACTGCTGATGGAACCCTCGGAACCCCTCCGTTTTTATGTGGTATAGTCCCCCGTGGAGTTTTCTATCTAGGCTAACTGCCCTTGGAAGCATCTTCCAAAGGTTATTCCAACATGAATGAGATTAATCAGAAGGAAAGTATAAAAATATTTGACTACGTTCATCTACTGTTGGCGCCGGTGTCATAGCACGACCTACCGGGAAGCTGACTCACGCTTTCATGCTAGTAAGGGTTTTTCTTCTTTAATTTCCAACACGTTCGGAGTCTTTCAGATGGGAGTCGAAGAATCGTGCAAAAGGCGTCAAGGAAGGTTAGATTCCATTGAAAGGTCGGTAATCGAGGCCTAGACCTCTCGCAGGTGAGCCAGCCCCTGTACCAACATCTATATCAGCACCCATAGAAAAAGAGGAAGCCGCAGCGGCATATGAGACAAGTGGTAGGCTTAGATCATCAGATGCAAGTTCATCTCGATTGGAAACTAGAGCACATAATCAAACTTAGCTATGCTATGTATTTTCAATCTCTCCCGAATACCAAGTTGGTCTCTTCTCCCTCCGAATTCCTACTCCCTATTTGGATATGATGAACAGCTGGTTGAGCGAGTAGACTACTTTGCTTTGAAACCTTACGTTCCGGCTAGAACATTCGCTCACTTTAATTAAAAAAAGTCTCAAGCTAGTATATTGGCCCCCCGGAAAAGCTACTGACAATTAGGACCCGTTTTTCGAGTGAAACTGCCCTTAATGGCTGAATGGTTAAAGCACCCAACTCATAATTGGTGCATCCAGCAGTAGGAATTGAACCCACGAATTCTAGGTTCCCGTCCGTTTGTTTTGATTTTTCCGTGTTTCCACTCCTACATTGGAACAGTTGGAACATAAGACCAAACGCCAGATTCTACCACTGCAGAGCCCAATGAAAGCCCTACACCAAGTATCTCGCTTTGATTCAACTCGCAATGTACGTTCACTTGATCGACCAGAAGAGAAGGTGTGCTCGGGACCCGGCCCGGAGGTGCTAGTAGCAAACCGTGATGACAAACGAGGACATGCCAAAAGAAGACATAAAGTAGAGTCGCCAAGCCAAGAGCAATTCACTTGCTGCAATCAGAAGCTGGCTATATCTTCACCCGCCTCGGCCAAATATACGAAGAATAACCGCCGAAAACGACCCAAAAGGTATCTTTACCGAAGCCCCGAAAGCAAGTTTCTCTTTAAAAAAAAAGGTACATCCATATCCATAAACTTTATTATGTAATTCAGAAAGAGCTTTCCCTCTCCAATCATGATTGTGACTCTCTCATCACTGAAATTACTTCTGAGGAATCTATGTCTTTGAAAAGGGTTTTAGGATATTTTGATATGATGGTCTTGCTGCTGCTGAAGGCCTTCTTGCCCTATCATCCTAAGTGTGAACCTCACTCATCTGCGGATGATCTAATGGTGTTCCAAGCAGGCGATCTTCAAGCCCAAGCTTTGAAGTTTTAAGAATAAGAATGTTTTGCTCTGACTTAGATGGGCTTGACTTAGACACCCTTCCTTTTCTACTCCGAAAGCAATCAGCAGCCGGGTAACCAGGAAAAGTCCTTGCCTTGCCACTACGAAGGAGGGTGGATCACGAGATTGAACTCATTCCTGGAACAAAAACCCCATTCCTCTCGTTGCAGATCTATTCGATTAACCGAGCAATGCAAAATTTTTCACGGGTATCATCAAGTTAGAATTTCTGAGGCCAAAGACAACCTGTGTTACTCGGTATGGGGCTTTTGAATTTCTTTTATGCCTTTTGTACCTTGATGAATCAGGTATTTCATGAATATCTCGAGAAGTTCGTGGTGATGTATCTAGACGACATTGTGCTTTCTAATTCATCTTTGGAAGAACATGTGGAACACCTTCGACTGGTCTTCAACAAATTGCGCGAGAACCCACTCTACTTGAACTCTACTTGAAGAGAGAAAAATGTGCCTTTGCCCAACAACGCATCAAGTTCTGGGGCCATATCATTGAGCATGGCCACATTCGGATGGATTTGGGGAAGGTGAAGGCGACCCGGAAGACCCCCAATAATGTGACGGAATTTAGGTCCTTTCTGGGACTAGCTAACTACTATCGTCGCTTTTTGAAGGACTACTCACGAAGGGCTACACTTCTGACTGATCTTTTGAAGAAGGGACGAGATTGGAACTGGTCTAAAAAATGCCAAGTGGCCTTTGACGATTTGAAAGAGGCGATGATAAGTGACCCAGAACAAACTTGCTCTTCCAGATGTAATGAAGCCCTTTGAGGTACAAACGGATGCCCCAGATTTTTGTTTAGGGGAGTCCTATTGCAGGAAGGTCACCCAGTTGCATATGAGAGTCGTAAACTGAGCGACCCAGAGACAAGATACACAGCACAAGAAAAGGATCTATTGGAAGTAATCCATTGCCTTAGGTTAGGGTCTGGAAACACTACTTATTGGGGTCCAAGTTTGTAGTGAAGACAGATAAGACTGCAGTGAGCCATTTTCTTACGCAGCCCCCGCACGGTGGCAGGAATTCTTGGCGGAGTTCGACTTTAACTTTGAATATAAGACGGGTCAAACCAATCAAATAGCAGATGCTCTTAGCCGGAAAGCAGAACTAGCAGCTTTAAAATACCTTTCCCACACCTCCGCCAGCCAAGTGGCAACCTCAGTGCGGGAACATCTTAAGGAGAATTAGTCTAAAGATCCTACGGCTCAAGCCCTCCTGAATTTGATGCGAGAAGGGAAGACCCGTCAGTTCTGGGTGGAGGACGGACTTTTGATGACAAAAAGGAAAGGGGCACCGATTGTTTGTACCGAAGGTTGGAGATTTTAGGAAGGTACTCCTACGAGAATGTCATGACGGGCGGGTCATCCGGGCTGGGCTGGCAGAGGACTTTCGCCTTAGTAAAGCAAGGGTACTATTGGCCAGAAATAAAAGACGATGCAATAGAGTACACCAAAACTTGTCTAACTTTGCCAGCAAGATAAAGTTGAAAGGAAGAAGACCGCAGGGTTCTTGGAACCACTCCCAGTACCAAGTCGGCCTTGGGAGAGTTTCCCCTTAGATTGAATCTCAAGCCTTCCGAAGGTGGGGGACAACAGTTGTATTCTGGTGGTTGTGGATAGACTCTCAAAATATGCAACCTTTATCCCCACTCCAAAAAGCTGTTCCGCCAAAAAGACTGCTGGATTGTTCAAATACGTTGTTAAGTATTGGGGTGTGCCACAGAACATTGTCAGTGATCAGGACTCAAGATTCACAGGAACCTTCTGGGATCTAAATGAAAGATCTCCTCTAGCTATCACCCACAAACTGATGGCCAAGACAGAGCAGTTTAATGTTCTCCTTGAAGAGTCTTTGCGACATTTCGTTAATGCCAACCGGGTGCAACTACTTGATGTAGCAAAATTATGTTTTCACTCCTAGAAGAGCTCTTCAACTAACAAAAGTCCCTTTGAGCTTGTTACAAGTCAACAACCATTGTTACCAAATACCGTTGACAAGTACGAAGGAAAGAGTCCCCAGGCCTTCAATTTCACCAAGGAGTGGAGGCAAAATGCAGACATTGCTCGAGCTTATCTTGAGAAAGCCCCAAAGCGCATGAAGAAGTGGGCAGACATGGGCCTCCAGAATTTAAGGTTGGCGACATGGTATTGGTGAAGCTATCTCCAGAATAACTCAGATTCCTCGGAAATCAAGACAAAAGACTCATCCGCAAGTATGAAGGGCCAGTTCCAGTCATAGAGTGGGCAAAGCTTCATACAAGATTGATCCACCAGATTGGTGGAAAGTCCACCCAGTGTTTCATGTCAGTTTTCTCAAGCCATAGCCATATCATGCTGATCCAGAAGATGCAGAGCGCAATCGACCAGCCATCAACAGCAAGCGACAACCGAGCAAAGAAGCGGAAGAGAGACTAGCGGAGAGAGTCATCACAGTGTCACGGAGGCCACGCCGCGAGTTTCTAGTCAAGTGGAGGAATCCCGGAAACGAGGACGTCGACCAGGGGAGAGTGTCATAGGCCAATTCTTTTACATGTAGTATAGTTGTGGAGAACATGGGAGTGGAAATATTGTACTTGACAAATGCATTTATTTTGTAATTTCAAGGGGTGTGACACCTCCAGCATCTTGATGTCTCCTTCTACCACAAGTTCACACGCTCCTTATGCTCTTTAGGGGGGAGTGACTAGTTGGGCCCGTGAAAGTTGGTATCAGAGCTTCAAATCGATTGTGGGATATAAAAGCACCATGGCCAAAAGTGCCAAGATCGCTCGCATCGAAGCATTAGAGAAAGACCTTGAGGTGGCTTTGTCCGCAGCTCAAACTAAGCGCATTGAGACGCTCGAAGTAAAGATTTCTGAACTTGAGAATCATCTAGCGATACTCCCTAGTTCTTCGGATCGGCCAACAGAGCTTGAGGCCTCTCAAAGTGACGCTTTTGAATTTTTTACAGATAATGTAAAAGAGACCGTGAATACCTTGCAAAATGATTTGCAGGAGCTCAATGCCAAGGTGAGTCTGTTGATGCGCAATGCCAACAATTTGATTTCGGACCTTCGATGCGGACGGGTGAAATTGCCAGAACCCCGGGCCGGGGTAATATAGATGCCAAAGAGGTAGATGAGAACTTTCTCTTTGACATGGAACAAGACTGTCGGGTGGTCCGAACCGATTCAGAGGAGCACAAGGTTACCATAGCCACAATGTACTTCACTGGGGATGCCAAACTGTGGTGGCGATCGAAGGTTGAAGACATTCAAAACAATCGGTGCACCATTAGCACAAGAGCTCAAACGAGAGCAATTCCACCCCGAAAATGTGGAGTAGAGTATATAGCGCGTTGCAAGTTGAGAGAGTTGCAACAGACCGGTTCACGTTAAAAAGGAACTTTCTACCCTTTCGTTTCTTTTATTCCACTATATCCTTTCAGTCGAGTCACCGCTACGCCCTTCTACTGAGAGGTGCACCCTTTTTTAGCGATATAGTGGATCGCTCATTCTCGCTTATCGAAGAACTCGCTTTCGAGTGAAGGCCCTCGTTATCGCGGGCTAGATTGAAGAAGAATCACCTGCACAAAATTAGAGTGGGTTTAGAACGTCGTGAGAGAGTTCGCTTCCTATCTACCCTTGGTCTTAAAGGGAGATAGTTGATCGAGAAAGCTCCGCCCAAAGGCGCCGAGTACATAGACGAGGCGGTCACCGGTAGGCTGTTACAAGGTAAGTGCCTATCCCTGTCTCTATCACGCCCTATTCTGAGCCTCTTCCCCCCTTCTCTGGGGCTTTTTCCTTTCCTGGGATCTCGTTTTTTTGAGTGATTTCATCCCTTGGGTAAGAAAGTCGTCCTAAGACCTTGCAGTTCTAGTTGGAGAGGTAACCCGATGTAGTTCTATTCCTTCTCCCAGGCATTCCTAAGCACTGGCATTTGTTCTCGTTTCCCCTTTGAATATTGGTTGAACATTGGCTATTATTCAAACCTATTTCTTTCTGGGCAAGCTTTTCACTTTTCAGTCAGCAGTATCGAATCTTTTAAGCCAAAGGAAAGGGAAATCCCATATTAGAAACTCTTAAGCTAGCCAGTATCAATTTGAACATCTTTATTAAGAAAGCGCTTGCTGTCACTGCCGAGATACATTTTTTTTTTAATTTAATAATTCAGGCTATCTTTCCTTTGCATCTATTGGGATAAGTGTCTTATTACGCAAGAAAGCTATTTCCAGTTTTCTTCTATCCGGATAAAACTGAATCGAGTGTGAGTTCCTTTTTTTGGGGGTCTGTACGCTTTTCTGACCTTAAGCATATAAAATAGATTAGAGGATTGGATCTATAGTGCCTAAAGCTAGTGATAGCGGATTAGAGAATTCATTTCTTTCTAGTCATAAGTCCTCCCATTTATACTCTTAATAGGATTACCTAGAATGCTGAGCTACCAAACAAGCCAACGAGCGAGTTCGAGTGCTTCTGCCTCTGCTTGCGAGCCTGTCCTAAGATAATAACTTATCCCCGAAAGATAGAGTTCCCTGCCAGAGCTATTGGGAGTTCTCTTGTGAGTTCCCCGCCATCCCGACCTGTGCCTGTCCCTTTTTCAAGTGAAGTTCTAGTCCTTCGCCTTTTGGGCCAGTAACAAAGTCTCTTGAACTTCCTTAATTTCTGGGGGGAGCAAGCTATTAAGTTAGATGACTTAATCCAGTACCAGTAAGTAAGGAAGCCCCTTTGAAAGCATTATTCATTATCTGAGTGAATCCCGTCTTGTGACAAGTTTAAAAGAAGGACTATTGAAAGCGGGGATAGCGGATTATCTTCTCGGGAAAGCTAGCAAGCCATCTACTTTCTTTCTCTTTCCTTCACCCCTCAAGTAGTAAGGCTTTCCATCCACCCTGCCGGTCCTAATCAAATAAAAGATCTTATCCGGCTAGCCATTGGTCGCTTTATCAAATCTTCTCCAATTAGAGAGTCACTTCGTCCCTTTTGGAGTGGAGAGAGGAGTACCGGAAGCCCATTAAGTGTAATTTCTTCTCTTGAGACTTCTGTTACAAAAGTGCATTTGCTTCTGCCCTCCCGGGCTATATCTATCTTCTCTTTTCTTTTCTTTAGGAATTGCTTCTCTTTTTAGGTAAGGAATAGCCTTAGGCCCCTCGAGTCTCTGGGATTGGCATGTAATAGAAGGATTCGGATACTCGAAACAACTCGGCACTCGCATCGGTAAAATAACGTCTAATAGATAGACCTGGAAATCGATGCTTTCTGGCTCCTCACTTCCGGTCGGTGAGCCTCCCCTTTTTGTTTTCTTTGATTCACAAGCAGGAATTGAACCAGCATCTCCGGTTGCTTTCCCGGCGCACTTCCCTTTATTTATTGTTATTGTGAAAGCCAGTTCCTCGTGATAGTACATGTGGGATTTGGTTATCGAGGTACAAGAAAGATGATTGTGGGAACGGTTCGCTACTAGGATCAAAGGATTCAATCCAGCCCCGGGCTACCCTGTTTGGGGCTGGATTGAATCCTTTTATCGGGGGCCAAAGTAAGACAGTGAAAGAGAAAGCACTTCACGTAAAGAGCAGAACTTCTTTCACGTACTGAAAGGCAGGCCTTTTTCATGGTGATTTTTCTTTTTTGATTTCTTTGGAGAAGGGGAATGGTGAGGCGGGCCCCATCCACCAGATTACTTTAACTTTACAGACTGGAATGAATCCCAGGCACAGGAACTGGCTAAAAAAAGGGCTCTTATCGCATCTTATTGACTCAAGATTGGCTCGCTCTTTCCGCTCGCTGGTTTCACTGCGTAAACGTCCTATCCCTCTCTCTGGTCTAGCTTAGTCAATTTCCTCTGACCAGCTGATGACGTCAACTTAGTCGTCTCCAGTTTGTCGAGCTTATTAAGCTGCCTCTGACTCGCCGATCCGGTCGGTGATGTCACTTTTTGCCAGGGATGTGGGCACAGGCAGGTGATCTTGACTTTCTTTAGCAGCTTCAGCGGAGTTCGAATCTGCACTTCTAGCTTTCGAGGCCCACTACTTAAGTTTTTAAACGTTTTTCAACTAAGAGTTCTACGCCCCCCTCTGTGTGAAGTCCGTTTTGTTTAGCTTTCTCCGCGTAGATCGGAGCTCACTCCTGGGTATCCGCCCTCTGATTCGGTGGAGTAACTGCCCGCCCTGTATCTGGTGGTGCCTGTCTGGCTGGCTTCGGCTTGCTGAACGTTGTTATTATTCTTTTTAGGGTCTGGTGGTCTTGCTGCAGTCAGCGCTCGCCTCATTCAATCCCCACCTCTCTGTATTGCTAGCACAGAAGGCTCTCTCTGTTCTTACTACCTACGGGATAAAGCCAAGCCATGGCCTCCAGGGTTGGTTGTCTTACTCGAGGTTCTGCCCGCTCCATCGATATCTTTCTTACTACTTTCCTTGCCTTGGCAAAGTCTACCTGTACGTTACGATTTCAAGCCTTTCCGAACGCCCGTTAGAACTGAACTTTGAAACCGGTAGCTTTGATGCCCGACGCTTCGTCATGCCAACCTTGAGCCCCTTTATTTAGCCCTGTACTGTGGTGAAACCGGAACTTATGGCTGAGTGTTTTTAGCCGCTTTTGACTCGGAAAAGCTGTTAGCCTTTTATGCCCTAGCCTTGAAAACGATTATGCTTTCGTAATTAGTTCCAGCTTAGCTTCGTCATGCCCACCGGAAGGAACGCCTTCACTCACGCCAACAACAACCTCTGCTTAAGCAGCCTACCCGAAAGTTAAAATCACATTTCTTTGCCTGAGAGAGAAGAGCGTCAGCCCGCACGGTCCCTGTGAGCAGCGGATTGCTTCCGCGTTGAGCCCTTGGCACTGACCTTTGAGACATCGTTCCCGTAGCACCTTATACCTGACCTTGGAATGTCACTCTGCCTCACAAAGATCATCTCTCTGGCACTTCCGCTTCCGGGGTTGGGTCAAAGCTATCGGTCGATCTCGTGGCGAGCCTTCCCCACCTACCTTACCTGGACCACCGTTAGCCCACCAACTTCCTTTGCAACCTGAACGCCCAACAACTTCCACTTCCACTGGGACTTGACCACCAACAGGCACTGGCTCACCTCACTACGCTCCGAAAGCTTCACCGTACTTTTCAGTTCAGCACGCCACTACTAGTTATTAAACCCCTTTGGGCATGGTCAGGGTACCTTTATCTCTCGTTATCAATTGAATCAGTCAAGAATACAATCAAGCGTTTATCGCCTTTGATCGCTCCCGGCTCGCTTTCGGGGCGAGCCTGCACTCTCGCTTCTCACTCGCCTACGAAAGAAAGCAAAAATACTAGACTCGACTTTTACACCTGCGCTTCCTCACCTGCCTCTCCACTCGTGCCTACTTTCACCAACCGTCCCCTACTCCATCCCTCTGCTTGGCTCTAGCCTTGTCCGGACCTCCACCTCTCTGAGTTCTCGCCCCCTGAGTTGCGTTCTTTGTCTCGTCCATCTGAGGCCGACGGCTAGGAAAGCATACCCTGATTGGATCGACCGAGTTCATCAGTTTCCAAAGGGGTATAAGGTGCCTGTGGAACTGTTGTGGCGGGGAATGTCTCTTGTTGTGATGCTTGCTGCTCTGGTTCCCTTTCGCCCGTCGATTGGAGCGCTATTCGACCCGTTATCATTTCCTGATTAGACGACTTATCTTCTGAGAATTTGAGTTATTCGCTGCTTCCTTACTCCGATTTTGACTCTGGTTAGCCAAAGGGCGAATACGATGTCGGAGCTTTCCTATCTCTTTCTTTGTAAGAAAGACATCCATACGTAGGGTGTGGTCGAAGATCAGTGACTGCTTCCTTTGCTGATCAGCGATCATGCCCCCTTATTCTAGCGGAGGAACAGCTTCACATCGGATTCATTCCCTAGCTAATCCGCCTTCAAGCCTTGTTCCTTCTTCCGCTTCATCTATATAATAAATTAGCCTTGGTCTTTCGTTCGTAGTGGGATAAACTAACCTAAATAGTCAAGTGAAGGAGACCCACATGCCCACTTCTCCTTCCCCGCCCCATTTCTGGGACGGGCCTCGTTCTTATTGAGGATACCCCCGCTCAAATAAAGACTACAACCCCCGCACTAAAGACCCGGTTCGTCTTCGACTCGAAAGCAAGACTAAAGAAGACTACATCCGGGGCCACCCGGCTGGCACTCTTGTAATTGATGCTAAACTAATAGGTCCTGGTCCGACTAAACTAATTTTGGAAGAAATAGTTTAGTGCGGTCAGGAACCCGATTTGAATCCCGAGCCCCACAAGCCAATCTGAATACATAGAAAGAGCGGGGGACCCCGTTAATTGGGTGAGAAGGACTCCTAAAATAAGGAAATAAACAACGAGGAGGGTTTGGATGCCCTCTCTCTTATTCGCGAGAAGTATTTCTGCCAAGGGCCTCTTGCTCCTTTGGGCTTTCAAAAAAAAGAAGCTCGCGAAGATTCCATTGGATATCAAGAAAACTAAACTTACTAGAAAAAACGTCATTACTGATTTAGCCAGGAAATAACCTATCGATAAATTCCCTATTATATATAATAAAATTGAAATTTTAAGTTCTGTTAGAGTATTGGAAAAAAATAAAAAAAAGAGAAGAGCCGCGGCCGCGAAAAGGAAGTTCATGTGAATAAGTATTTCCTTTAGACCGTAGTCTAAAGAAAACTGAAGATTCAAAAAAGCGAGACTAAATAAAGGTATCAAATAGAAGAAAGGTTCTATTCTAGATCCTTCTTCAGATCTATCTTCTTTTTGAAGAAACAACTCGAAGCATAAAAAATATAGCCTGAGAAACAGCAACTCGGTCACCAGACCGAATCCCCATTCACCCATTTTCTGATGATAGAAGATTCGGGAAAGGAGCACCGCAAAAAAAATAACATTAAAGAAAACATCATCACCTAACCACAAATAAAGATGAAAAGATGCTAACATAATTAGAAATAGCCCCACAAGGAAGCTGCACGGATCAGGCATTTGTAATACATAAAATAAAATTACGTTATTCACAAAAAAAGAAAGAAGAGATAGGCTTCTTTCCTCGTAACTTTTAGCGACGCAAAGAAAAAAGATGGCCGAAGAACCCCCCCCAATTATGAGAGGCGAGGCCACTTCGCCCGGATACCAGACTACGTTAAAAATGCCCGCAACGATATTGTAACCGCATATAAGAAATGGTGTGAAATCCAGTTTTTCTTCTCTACCATGACGAATCAATTGATTTAATGTGGGCATCGCTCTTTCCTTTGTCCTTCCCCCCTATTTTTGCCCTATCACTAGTGATTACTCCCGATCCGAAGCACCCCTTTTCCATTCATAGAGAGATCCAATCGTCAAAATCAATAAAAAGGCCATCATGGACCAAGATCCAAACGGATCAATCTTGTTGAGAGGTACTGCCCAAGGAAAGGAAAAGGTTACTTCCGGATCAAGGATAATAAATAAAATTGAAACAAGATAAAATCGTATATCGAAACGACTTCTGGCATCACCGAAAGGATCGAAACCACATTCATAGGCCGACAATTTTTCTGGATAGGTTGAACTATTGGAAGCAAATGGAAAAGGAACACCGAGTGGGATCAAAGAAACTAGCGGACTGATCACTAAATAGATACAAATAGGTGCAAATTCTGACATCACCACAGCCCACTTGGTTCTTTCGCTCCTTGCTCGCGGAGCGGCATAACGGAAAAAAAGTCGGAATTCTACAATTTCGTGGTCAGCTTAGCGAACGCCTCCGACTGGCGTCCGCCCTCCCGGAGTGCGTCCAATATCGCGAAAAGCCTCTCGAGGGACTCCTCCCCCGGGGGTTATCGAGCGCCCGAGCACCGCGTTCCAACCAAGGCCCTTCTGGGTCGAGGCGTGACATTTCCCCGAGAATCTCTGCTTTGACCTCAAAGAGGTCCTCGGCCCTTATGCGGGCGAACTCGCAGACCTCGTAGGTCAGCCTCGTGCCCCGACAAGAGTCGCCTCTTTATGGTCTCGACACTATCGCCCCCTATCACCTGATCTGGTTGATACGGATAGGGAGCGGGGCCTTGGTTGGACGGCCCAGCTTCCTGGGAACCCGCTGGATTCGCGGGCGGTACAGCTTCCCGGGAACCTCCTGGATTCGCGGGCGGCGCAGCCTCAGAAGGGGCGGGCTCCCCCCCGGGCTGTTCCACCGAGTCTCTAAAGAGAGACTCCCCGCTTATGCCCGGGGAAGAGATTTCGAGCGGCGAACCAGGAAGCCGCTGCCCGACTCCCTGAGAAGGCTGCGAATTTCCTTCTTCCCCCGGTTCGGGGGTATTTTGAACCCAGGCGGAAATACCCTAAAAAAAGGAAGAGGAAGGATGGTCATCCCCCCCGGCCCCATAAGCATTCATCATAATACACGTAGAGGAAAAAATGGCCCCTACGGCAATAAAGAAAGAACTTCGGATCCAAAAAAAGTAAAAAAAAACAAAATGAGATGCACGATTAGCTTCAATTGAAAGGGCATCTTTCTCCTTCTCCAATAAAGCCATAGATAGATAAAGATCAAAGCTAACAGAAAAACAGTAAGAAGCATGCAGTCAAATGGATTGAAATCAATAATATTCTGCAAATTTCTACGCAGCCACATGGATGAGCATGTACTTATCAAACCTAAACTCAAGCCTCTCATAATAATAGGGAACTGTTACTAAAACGAGCCACGCCAAGGTGAAAGGATTCGAACCTAAACAGATGCGCTGACCAGACTGCGCTACACCTTGTCTTACCCACTCACTAGCTCTTCGTCGTTCGCCTCACCTCACTGCCGATCGCCGCGCTCCTTATCTACGCTAAATGTCCGTACCGTACGTTCTTTTTCGCGAAGAGCGACCTCGACCGACCGAACCAACGCCTTATCAAACATACTTTGATTTTGTCAAGGCTCTCGCGGGCAGCCGTACATGATACCCGACGGTTTGCACCCGCCTGCGGCGAAGGCCTGGTCAATCGTATACGATCATCAAAATCGGAGTCGCTAACACCCATTTTGAGTTGCCTCGTCCTTAGAGTCAAGCTGGATCTTCATTCTACGATAAATCTGCCTGCTGATTGTTCAAGTGGGCTGCGAGCGAAGGGAATAAACCCCGAGCGGGATCAGAGGGCACCTCCCCCCAAAAAGGAGGGGGAACTCTGAGCCCACGCAGGATACATGACCGACACTGAGCACTGCAGCAGCGAGCGGGTTAGCCAAGCAGCAGCTTCTTACGGGACGACTAAGTGCGCTGAAACCAACCTGCGGTTGGATCGCGACTTCCTGTGCTAGTAGACGCGACTTTTCCCCCCTTACTGGAGGACCCGAATGAAGCCGCTTGGCAAGAAAGATTAAATGCTAGATTTTGCTCTGTCGTATTGTCTTAATTTATTTCATTTTTTAATTAATTCATTCCAAGCTTCATTCAATTATCTGTCTCGACAAGCTGAATTTTAATAGGTGTTCAGTTCACAAGCTTCACCCAAACGATTTCACTCAAATAGGTGCGTGACTCTATCAAAGGATGGAACAGAACTCCAGTTAGCTCTAGATTCTCCTAGTGGTTGATTTTACCATATGGTAAGGTTGGTGCATTGTTATTGCCCGTAGCTACCTTCATTAGGTGTCCCCGACTGAGCTTAAAAACCGGCCTGGTGGGCATGCGCCGGGCTAGTCTCCTGTTCGAATAGGTTTTGGGTAAGCAGAATTTAGGCGAGTTGTTGGAATCCGCTTTGCGCAAGCTTTCCCGGCATTTTTGGATGACATTTATGTCTGTAAAATATTATTTTTGTAAGGTTCGACTTAAAACGGACAAGAGGAATTCTCTTCATGGCTTACTGGAAGTTCGGCTAACTCTTCCCTTTAGAGTGAGTTTTGAACGTTCTTAGCGAAACTCTCGGCGATTGAAGGGCGGCAGCAGCGGTTCATCAAGCAGCAGCTCACCAATCTGTTTTATGATCAATCAATCCATCCGGGTGCAGGAGAAAGCGAAGCGTATGGGTTATTGGAAAGGTAGTGGGCACAGTAAGCATGAGTCGATTTCAGGATGACGACTGCTATGTTTATTTAGCTTTTGTCACACAAAAACGACATTTTCTGTTCTTAACAAAGTGCGGAGTTACCTTTTCGCTGGGTTTGTTGCTTAAGCGCGTAAGCAGCATGGTCATCACTTTCTTTGATTTGATGATCATGCATTACGGTAATAACTCAGCGCGCAGCAAGACCTCTTCTCGCAATTGACGTCTTTTTAAGACATTATCCACCTGTCGCTAAATGCCAGATTCCAGAAAATGTCGTTTGATTAATAGAAATTCTGATATGTTTGTAAAAAAAATTTAACTTGCTTGCACTGTGTAGGAAAAATGCCTATGACCCATAGTTACAGGAAATCTCGATTTCTACTTAGAGAGGATCACTTATGGGATCGTTCTTGACACGAAATTGGCGATTGTTAGCGGACGGCTGCACCTCATCATTGCTACCCTCGAAATTAATTGGCTAGCTAGCTAGAATATGCATGTCGCTTCTCTGAGCACTTTTACTCACTACTACTTTCTTCCCGTCCCTTTTTTAATTTCAACTAAGCTTGGCACAGCCGCCTAAGAAACTGCTTTCAGTCACGGTCGCGGATCAGGAGAGAGTTACTTGTGTGACGCATCTATATCTGGGGATGATCGGGTAGAACTCAGGGCTGTCAGGTGTCAATCGGGGAACGATCGATTGGGTGTCCGGGGTGCAATAAAGATAGGGGACGATACGCTTCGCCGTGCCAGCTATGAGGCTATATTCTCGTTGAGTCGGGCGCGTGGGAAGACTGTCCTGTCGGGTTGGAAAACCAACATCGGACCGGGATGTTGTTCCCTCCTTGTCTGAAAAGATTCGGGAAAAATCGGGTAAGTTCGCTCTACACTGTCCCTTAGATTGGGAAGGACATAGGCTCGGCACATTTCGTAGCTATCATCGTCGCGTCCGTCAAATTCAGGCGTTGGTACATTCTGCAGCTTTTCGGTACACGGCCTTGCGTTGTCGTCAGCCGTACGCCGTTGAGCAGCAGTCTTTAGAAGCATGTCATCTATGAACGATCCGATGAAACTAGAGATGGAATAAAACCTAGCTTTTCGTCACGCGAATTCGCCGCCAGTCTTTGAGGTCGCCTTCCTTGCTTGACAGTATAGCCTGCGGGTGAAATACTAGATGTCGGATTGTACATGGGAATGATAATGGTGAGGCCATTGAATGAGAAATCACGACCTTAAACACTTGCCTGTAGCTATAGTGTCAACTTGACGCGCTGAACGACTATGATCAGAATCCTTTCGGGGTCTAGCACTGATATTTCCGCTAATTGGATCGGCCAGGGTGAAGGGCTTAACTAAGTATTAGTTGAGGGCGAAGGGCTTAGTACCATGAGGTTGCAATCGGGCCACCAAGTCCATTATGTAGTCTGGGCTGCCTGTCCTTCTCAAGGAGTGGACGGGGCATAGAACATGTGCGTTTTCCGATCGGGGATTGGTCTGTAGTCCTCGTTTTCATCGTGTGATGATGTAGATGGGGCCTCTGAAGCGTCTACTTATAGTTATAGTCGACCTTCTCTTGACCTGAACTCTCGTATAGGTGAACTTGTTTTGTTCAATTCTTAGGAAGAAGAAGGATCTACTGGGAATGGTAGGGCTCCCTCGATGTCGTTGGATGAAACTGGTGGTCGGATTACCCCTTCGTACGGTAACAAATCCCACGCATATCTTCTTTGTCTGTCACACCGTACGTCGCCCGGCTTAGGGTAGGGGGCAGCCCCCCCAACAGACGTAGGTTGCGTATGAGCCTCCAGTAGGACTCTGGCACCCGAACTGTAGAAATGGGTCCCGAACTAGAGGTGGTTTGATGGGTGCTCTTTGGGTTCTTAGATCCGGCGGCTACTTTACTCACTTAGCACCCTACGTAGGCGGGGGGAATCAACACCCCCCTCAACTGCCAATGGCCAAATCCTTACCCATACGAGAACTTGACTGAGCGAAATTAGCGACTTTTCGATCTGCTGTGGCCTACTAAAGAAACTCTAACCTTACAATGTTCATTATAGAATACTGCGTATCCATTTTTCCTCCCTTTCATTTCATAATACGATTAGCCTAATCTGCGAAGGTCGGTGAAATGCAGAAATGCAGGATGACCAAAAACGAACTCACGGAAGTTCGATCAACTATTCCCCCCTAAGGCTGAGGTCTTTGATGCGCTTCTTCATCAGTTCTTTCGTCAGTTATCAATTGTCTTTCAAGGCGGTTTCTTTTCTTCTTTCTTAGGTATCTTCTCGTCTGTCTTAGGTATCTTTTGGTCTTTCTTAGTTTTCTCGTCGTTAGTCACCTCTGTTTGTTCTTGTTCTTCTTTATCTAATAGCGTTCTTTCTTCAGTAAGACTTTTCTGTCTCTCTGTAGTGTATTGAGTGTGCATCCTTTTATCTGTATTCTTCTTAGCATCAAACTGTGATATCATCTCTTTGTATCTCTCGGCAAACTCTCTTTCCTTCTTAGATAATTTCTCATTTAGAATTTCATTTTCAGTCTGTAGTTGTATTAAAGCATTCCCTAGTGATTTTTTTTTTTGTTTTCCTGGCTAGACAAGTCTTGGATATCAATTGGATCAGTATCCACCCAGACATCTCTGTGATATACTGGTATCCTCTTGGTCCCCAGCTGAAGCCCAACCCTGACCATTGTGTCTTTCTTGATGATGTTAAGAGTGTGCCAATCAATCCGGAAGTTGGCTTCCACCGGTACCTGTTTTGTACGAGATGGGTCCGCGTACTGTGACTCAAACCATTCTTGATTGACCTGGTTTTTCGCTGGTCCCTTGTACTTGAGTATATTGGAGCCACCTATTGCGATGTAGCAATAGGATTTCGGTGCTAAAAAGTATCCTTTCATGACTCTGTCCTCTAGCTTAAACTTACCTAAGACAGAAGAAGAAATCACTTCTTTAGGTAGTGGCTGACCAAGCACAACTGAGTCTGTGTCCGTGTAGTAGCAGTCCTCTCTTGAGATATAAGGGTACATATAGATCCTAGCAGAGGCAGTGATCGCAGCAGCTAGTTGGACAGCAGAGTTCTTCGGTGGATTCCAATAATCTGAGCCCTTCTCGGTATTGCTATGGTAGGCAACGATGTAGTTGTTCTCGCTAAGCATATCACCGAAGATGAACTCACTATGCCTGATCAAATGTTTGTATCGATCTTTATCGCAGACCTCGGTTGTCGTGCTTTTAGGGTTAATGCCAAATCTACCGTATAGCGAATTCATAAGGATCTTGTACACATAGGACATGGCCTCATTACCTGATATCCTTGCCTCTAACCTGCTCTCAAAGAGTGAGCTAACAAAGTCCCTGAATGGGCTTTCCATCCTCTCAAAGAGGTAGCCTGAGATTGGGATTACAGTGTAGCCTAGGCCTCTTGCATACTTTAACTCCTCGCAATAGTACACTCCAACAAATTCCCCGGTTGGAAAGATGAGAGTGTTCTTCTTGTTGTCTCGATAGGGTAGAAAGGGCTTCTTGATAGTCTTCGGACATACCACATATGCCTCAATAAAGCCAAACATGCTATCTAAGTCCTTGCCTTCCAGATTTCCATGCCAGACTGGCACACCACCAGGCATTGGAAATTCCTTCATTACAAAGGGATAGAGAGAGTTCACATCGTAGTAGTATAGGTCCTCGCCATATGGCTTGTATACATCTGTATGACCACCGTAGTAGGCACGCCTTATAAAGCTGTCTTCATTCTTGTTTGGGATGTGGATTGGCCAATTAGAAGCATCGTAGTATTTCATACGAAAGATGCTAAGAGCAAGTGAGGAAAGGGTTATCTTGCTTTCTATGTCCACCTTGTACAGCTTCCAATATATCTCTTGAGCTTTTTGCATTACACCTCCAAGGAGAAGGATGTCCTGCTTCATATAGTCTAACAAGTTCTTTTTCATACTTGCCAGATTTGACAGTGTCACCTCATCATATGCGATAGAGCCTTTCGGGCCAAGACCCGGGCATAGATTCTTAGCTAGGGAGGCAAGTTTGCCAGGGAGTAGATTCAAGGAGTCTCTGAAGCGGAATAACATCTTCGTACCAGAATAGACAGCTAACTCGTATAGCCTATGGTTCCTCATCAGTGGTTTTAGCTTGTAGCTCTTGTGATGACATGCTAGGTGCTTAAGCAAGAGAATTCCATCGAATCTAGAGAAGTTGTGGAAGTAAATTGTTAAAGGGGATTGTTCTTGTCTAACAATCGTTGATATCCTTAATACCAAGTCATAAAGTACCTTAGTACTCCTTTCTTCAAAGGAATCCAAGATTATAGAGTAGTCTTCACTGAAGTAGCTATCAATCAGAATATCATAGATCTGTTCACCGGGACGAACCATCAAGAGACCTGCAGCATAAGGCTTATGAACATTATCGATCAGTAGAGTCTCCGTATCGGCTACAATGAATGGTTTCAGCTCAGTGCGACATGGTTTGAGTGCTGTGATATGGGTTGGATAGCTACGATTACGATTTCGGATCTCTCTTGCTGTTATTGGCTCGATCTCACTCAATCCGGCTTGAATGATTGAAGAAAGTGAGCTATCTCTCTCCTCTGAAGATAGGGCTGGCCTATCCATCTTTTTGCCGTCCATATAGACTCGGATCATGAGTCGAACTATATAATCTCCGTTGTAGATTTCTGCATATTTCATAATTGATCGAGATATATGAGCATAGACCTCACTCATTGGAATTAACTTACCATCGGGATCAGTCAAGGGGATAGCAGGACCTAGCGTAAATGAGATCTCCTCTCCGTAAGATCGCTTCATGGTAAAGGAAATTGTGAACTTACCGTAACCAGATAAGGATGGGTAAGCAAACTGGATTAAGAGAGACATGGTCGCAAGACAGAGTAGGTCAATCTCGTTAACAAGAGGGGGAGGCTCGATGAAGTGATGTGAAGCAATGATTAACCCAAGATGCGGATCTTGGTGTGTTGTTCGTTCAATCTTTTTATACAAGCGATTCAATAACTGTCCAGTAGTTGAGCTGTCTGTGGTGTATGCCATCATCTTATGATTCATACTTAATAGTGTACGCAGTAGTAATTTCCCTCCCCGCTTATTAGCTTTGACTTGAATTTATCCCACTTTTCCTCATGAGCTCGAAAACAATCCCTAGGGTTAGGGGATTGAAAATCACCGCATACATAACGAGTATAGTTCTCGTAAGAGGTCAGTATTCCCGAGATCCTTTCTTCCCAAGTTGCCATCATCTTCTTGCTTATGTTCTCAGGTACATTAGCCTTTAAGTAATAATGAAGAATCTCTTTTGAGATTACCTTATCGGCAAAGTAACCCTCATGAGGTCCAGCTGACTCCACTTTGACAATAGGTTTCATAATATTCATATAGATGAACTCGTTGAGGATTGAAAGTGGAGGGCCCATCTCACAAATGACCTTGATATAAATTATTGGTAGAAAATAGCTATATTCAGCTGTAGTTATAAAGTTGTCGTGTACTGTGTATATAGGCGCACCCTTTTCAAGCATACATTCTACTACTTTCATTGCAATATGGGCATCCCTCTGATGGATGAAGTTTACGAAGGTAGAGATTTCAGTCTTCCTACGATCTCTCTTAGAAGAAGAAACTCTGAGAGTCACCCGACGCCTCTTCTTATGAAGTCCATCATAAAACCATACATTTATGGGATCCATTTTCATATAATCCTGTACCGTGGTAAAGGAAGGGACTCTATAGAAAACTGGGCTATCCCTAGCAGACGCGATCCAGCCTATATGGCGGATCAACCGGATCAGGCATTCCGTGTTCTGATATTGCGTCCTCCAGAACTTAAAGCAGACAGAGGCAACATCGAAGCATTCCTTATGAGTGATGAAGCGAGAGAGAGTGTCTTTTAGATCGCTGGCCGTGCTCATTAAAGTTTTGCCATAGATCATAGGCATAAAGATACCTTTGACTAGCTTACGAGTGAGCACATTGCAAACTATCGTTGATAGATGATTATTATCCAGTTCTGCTTTCATGAACACCTTGAGATCTTCGAGGATGAATGAATAAACATCTTGGATTTTTCCATCCAAAGATGGGATGAGATTCGTTCTCGAAGCCAGGCTTTCATCCAACAAAAAGTAACTCATAATCTGATATGCACTCGCTGAGGCGTCTTGGGTTAAAGGGATGCGCGTAATAACCTTCAAATTTGGAGAGGTAACTCCAATTAGATGGGCGAAGAGCTGAAAGGGGCGTTTAGCCTCCCGAGCGTACATGAGAAGATCATCATCATGACTGAGCTGCAAGAAGTTGTTATTAGAAAAGTATAATGCCTCGTCGACAGAGACGAAAGACTTGTAATGGAAGGCTGCTGCGGCGAGATATGCATTCATGTCAATATTGCCACTAGATTTGATATCCGCAAAGACGATCATGCTTCTTGCTAGATCACGCTCGTGGAAATGCAAGACACCACTGCGGTAGATTCGACCTCGGAAGTCGAGAAAGGCTGGCAAATAAAAATGATAACCTTCGTAGGCTTGTGCCAGCTTCATAATCAAATTCTCATAACGAGAACGCTGTATGTTCTTAGATAAAGTATGTAACAATTCGCTAAAGTTACATAATTTATTAATAACCTCATCCTTCATGTGAAACTCTCTAAGTAAGTTGGATACATCTTTGATATTCATAGAGGATAGAAATCTTGGCATGAGTAAACCAGATTCAACAAATGAGTCCTCATTATATTTAAGACATTTCAACCAATGACTGTTGATTTGAAAGGCCTGACCCTGCAGCTTGTTCATTACAAGACACAGTTTCTCGTAATTCTTTTCTCTTCCAATATCAATATAAAAATGATTAATGTCACCTGAACTTAAGAGGCGGTAACGATCATATAGGCCACCTGTTGGCCCACTTAAGTAACCCCCTGATAGATCGGACAGGTATCTAGGATTTTGATCACCCCGGCAGGCACTCGTCCAATCTCGAGGTTTGCATACCATAGGCAGGTTGAGCTTGATCGGTAGTAATGAAATATCAAAGTTGCAGACTGCGTAGAGATGGCTTGGAAGAAAATAAGATCCTTTCTTCTTCTTCACTCGAACAGTACCGCTCAAATCAGTCACTAAACTGATCAATTTCCTTTCCTCCATGAATTGAACTAAGCCGGAACCGAAGGGATACATCATCACCAATTTGGATCTTTTCCTATCCTTACCAGACTTCTTCACTTTGAAATCATTCGTGGCACTAGAAAACGGTTTATTACACCTGCCGCTTTTCAATAATGAAGCTTGGTGACGGACACTAGACTCTAGTTGTTCAACCAAAGAAGCAACACGAATTAGTGAGTTAGATTCAACTGAGTAAAAAAACATACTTAGTACATGAACTATTAATGCCTCAATCGTATATTGACCGAACTCTGAAAGCAATTCAAGATCATCCTTTTCGAATGGCCTTCTCCTGAGAAAATCCTTAGCACTTTCCTCATTTTCCCTGATTAAGATTTTGATTATGTCGGAAGCTGACCTAAAAATAGATTTCTCATCGAACCATATAGTAATCTCCTCAATTTGCTTTTGGATCTCACTTAATTCATCTACACTTAATGGTAATCTTGTTTTTGCTTCTTCCAAAATATCGAAGGCGGTTTCCTTATACTGAACTGAGTGACTCTTACCATGTTGTCCACTCTTGTTAGTATTTTGCAATAAATAAGTGTAAAACTCATTCCAAAACCTTATTAGTTCCTTTTTGTCTTCCTCTTTTCTAGGCATATCATCCAATGATCGAGTAAGCCAGTTTTTGTGATTCATGTCTTTCCTTTTTTTTCAGTTTGAAGTAAAACATGGGATTTCACTGAAATTAGCTTGAGATTCCTTCGCTGAAATTCGATTCCTTCGCCTGAGATTCCCTGCGGCTTGAGATTCCTTGTCAGAAATTCGATTCCTTGGCTTGAGATTCCTTTGCTATTAATTTTTCAGTTGTCGCTACCCATTACTGGACGATCAGTATTCTTTATACCACACCTCGCTATACTATATTAATGAAGTGGGGGAGAACCCTAGCCACGCTCAGGCTTTGAGTGGAATAAATATGAAGCATTGAACCGATCGAGAAATAGGGAAGGCTCGAGAGACCTGCATATAGTTGGCAGGGCCAACCAATTACGCTTACCAATGAATGATATGGGTTTTCAAAATGCTTAGGCCTCCTTCGGTTCATCAAGGAAAAACCCTACCCTCCCTTTCTGTCCTTGAGGCTGGGTTAATTGAACTAATCAAAGTGTCGCGGAAGCCCCTACTACAACCTTTGTTTGCTCAGGCTTACAGGAGCTAACGTTGAAACGTCTCCCCGGATCGAGATTCGAATCTTCCGCTCTCCGCCAGCTCCTGCACAAATCTCTTCTGCCACCGTTGGTTCTATCTTTAACATGCAAGCCTTTGAATTCGGTTCCTATCTACCGTTGGTGTTAAAGGGAGCCGGCAGCTATTATTCAACTTTCATCTTTCTTTTCTTTGAATGAGGGGAATGTTTTTGCTAAAATGCTTCCTGGCTTGAAGTTGGGAGATTATCCTCTACCTTCTTTCAGGCTCACTCTAACAGTTCCTTCAGTCTGCCACTCTCTCTTTCTTATATCTGCTATTTATTGCGGAAGGGCCCCAAGCGGACCGTACCGGGCCTCTCGAACGAACCTTCCGGTCGGGTCTTAAGGAGAGCAATCATAGACCAGGGGAGAAACCAGTTACAGGATCAGGAAGGTCAGAGCTGTCGTTGATATGCAAAACAGAGGAAAAGATATCCCTATAACCAATCTCACTTTTTAGGATTGTACCTTCGCGCACTCCTTTGTTCCACCACAGAGCATTACAAGCAAAAATATCCGACAATTTATGATTTATAAGAGGGCAAGTAAATCGCATTAATAAACTTTAAGGAATTCCAGGAGCGGGAGAAGCTGTAACTGAAGCAGGAGAACGGGAAATTCCATTTCAAAGAAGATAGATGAATGGGGTACCCGATTGACATCGTAACCATTAACGAAAGAGAAAGGGCATTTAGAAGAATCTCAGAAACATGGCGATCGATTCGACCGATCAAGAACAGAGCGCGGCTAAGTCCTACCACTATTATTGCTTAAGCGCATTCATCCACAACAGAATCCACTCACTAAACTAAAGTCGAATAAAGTCCGTACGCTTGAATGAAGCCCTACCCCTACGCTTGAATGAACTCCTGAAACATCCACTTCAATTGATTCTACTTCATCTCCCCCGGGCACCCCTTTCTCTCCTTACCAGCCTGGACAAGACGGATGGGATGAAGGATAGCGGACAAAGCAAGCCAGCCAACAAAGATTGATCCAGTTGCTGTTGGGGACTTTCCCGGGGATGGGAGTCCTTCATATCATATGAGGATTCACCTCTGAAACTCGAAAGAGGGTCCTACCCTACGCCCGACAACAAGAATCGCCTGAGCCAATTAGCTGTTGCCGACCGTGCTTCACTCCACCTCGCTTCCTTCCCCAGATGATTTTGCCTACTCATTGACCAGTGACTTCGGCATCGAGACACTGACTCCCAGATCAGCTAACCACTCTTTGTAAGGCAGAGCAACTTTCTGATCCCCAATGACAATATCGTCACCAGTGGGATTGGGGGCTATGAGTTGAACTGAACTAGACCTGTAATCAAAACTGTGGACATGGGTTAACTCCTATCCTGTAGGGACTATCCCACATTGAATCGACAACAAGTATCTTTCCTTTCAAAGATTGCTGCTTGAAACGAAGTCTGACTCTTCCGGATACGCAACGCCCCGGCCTTACGACGGCTACTTTTATTGAAGAATTCGGCGTAACGACAGCTTTCGATGGCAATCCTTGATTGATTTCGGAAGGGGTGCGAAAGAGTTCAACACTACGCTCATTTCGTAGATCTACGATTTCAGGGTAAAGGATTTTTGCTTAGCTGCTTAGCGAATCCCCTTGCTTTTATGAAACTGTTAACATTATCTTTGTTTTTCTCGATGCTTTGAATAGCTATCCGGATAGCAGAAGTGCAATCATTTGCGAAAGCTCTTTCTTCGCGCTCTTTTGAATCTAAGTTCTATTCGTCCTCGGGCACTCTTCCAAAAACGATCTGATGTCTATATGCTTAACACATGAAATTGGCCTTGGCTAGAATAGCTAATAGGCGGGTAGATTGGTTGTCATACCCCTGTCTTTCCTCTTTCTTACTTCCGAGTTGGTGAGTCACTTGCTAGTGTCGACATAAGCACTTTCTCGGTTATAACTGTTAGTCCTTCTTCCAGCGTAACCATTGGATTCCCAGGAAGAGACGAAAGATACTCGCGAAGAACAGTCAAGTGGATGGAAATAGCATAAATAGAGCCAAGCCTTCTCTAAAAGAAGCAAGTGCAAGTCCCAGGAAAGCAGCTACTAGCTAATGTCAGAGGATCTTTGCTTGATTCGACTTCTGCCTTGATGTGCCTCCTCCTTTTTCAATATGAAATTCGGGTTGGTCAGTCACACAAAAAGGAGTAGCGAAGGGTTCAGTTGCATTAACTTCTGCGGATACGAGGGAGAACTCGCTATTCCTAATACTAAGACTGCGTCTCTTGCATACACTTACTAAAATGCAGATAATCTTGAATGACCGTCGGGCATTTTCAGGTGGCGAAAGCCCAATGTATTCATTTTTTCTTTGATTCCGCCCGTAGGCGCTAACAAATAAGTAAGAAGCAGGTCCGATAGTGAAGGGAGAACACTTGCTTGGTACAACTCTCATGTGGACGTCCTGCTTGATACAAGCAATCAGTAGAAAATAAGACAATAGGCAGAGGCTATTAGTCAAGCGGGGGATTCCCTTAGGAATTTAGTGAATATGATACCTTCTATTCTATTGATCTGGAATTGGGCCAATACGATTGATAGGTAAGGTAGTCGCCTTTTCAGGTAATGGGCTAGAGGAAGCAAATTCCTCTGTCCACGCGTGGACTAGACCGATTGAAAAGATTGGAAGGCCGGGTCAGGCAAAAAGACGGGTATGACTCTCCTAGAAGAATGGACGTGTAGAAGCATCCCGATTAGTTTATACCATTTGTAATTGGTAACGAAAAGGATTGTTGATGCTCTGCTTGTACACAAGAAGTCGAATCCGGCTTTTTCTTTTGATTATTAGGAGTATGCCAGGTACTGCTTTTGGATGATCATAGGCCCTCAGATAATGATTGTGTCAGTGCATGATGACCCGAAGTCTTAGTGTGGCTGACAAAGGGGCTTACAAGAATGAACTGTTGAACTAGCTCGCGCGGAAAAGATATATCTGTTAGTAACGAAGAAAGTGCTAATCTCGCAGTCAACTGTTAAGAAGCGGCGGAGAGAGGTGTAAATCATGAATCAGCAAGCCTTCCAACAAAGGATTTCGCCGTGGAGATTTGGTGATAGGCCTGCGTTGGCACATAAAATAAAGACTTTCCAACCCGACCGGAAATAGAAAAGATTGAAGCTCCTTGCTTGGGTTCGGTTATCATTAAATGTATAG